CCTGTCTCCACTATTTAGGCCGAATCCCATACCGTAAGTTTTTCTATTTGCCGGAAGAAACCTCAGAAACTGTCCCGAACGAAATCTCAGAAATGGAAGAAGGGGAGAAAGAAAGAGAAATAGAAACAACTTACAAAACGAAGGTGACTAAAAAGAAACAAGAAGGATCGACTGAAGAAGAACCTTCCCCTTTTTGGGAAGAAAGTGGGGATCCGGAGAAAATAGATGAAACGGAAGAGATCCAAGTGAATGGAAAGGAAAAACCAAAAGCCCGCCGCCGGTTTGAAAAAATTCTAGTTCATCTATTTTTCGACTATAAGCAATGGCATCGTCCATTGCGATACATCAAAAATGATCTACTTGAGGATACTGTAAGAGAGGAAATGTCACAATTCTTTTTTGGTACATGCCAAAGCGATGGAAAACAAAGACTCGCTTTTACATATCCGCCCAGTTTGTCAAAATTTGGTGAAATGATACAAAGAAAGATGGGTTTGTGCACACCAGAAAAACTCTCCAGGGAGGAACTATATAATCATTGGATTCATACGAATGAAGAAAGAAGGAATAACCTTATCCAGGAATTTCGCCATCGACTTGCGGCTAGAACCGGCAAAAAGGGATCTCTGGATTTGGGTGGTGTACTTGAAAAAAGGACTCGATTATCCAATGATAAGACTGGGAAAAAATGCTTGCCTAAAAGGTATGATCCTTTTTTGAACGGACCTCATCGTGGAACAATCAAAAAATTAGATTCTACCTCGAGGCAAAATTCAAAAATGCAACTTAGAATAAAGAATATAAATGTGACACTTATAAGATGTATATTTATTAGTTCATTTATCTTAATCTTAGAAAACGTATCCAGGCTGTTCTTGCTCAATAGATTAGGCAAATCCCTTGGGGCTGCTGCAACTCGAAAAAGAATAGGGCGGTCGAGTTGGAAAGTCGATATAATTGAAAGTAATAACTCACCCGGGACTTTACCTTGTCTAATTATGAGGGGTAAAGTCCCGGTGAGCTCTTATTCGTCCAAGATAATGAAGGAGACGTTGAAAACATAAAAGGGTTAAATTCATCCAATATTCCAATCTATAGCATAATCTTAATTTATTTATATTCAAAAAAATATTAGAATCTATAGAATAATAAATAAAAATGTGTATGCTGGGGTTTTTTCCCAGGAATTGTAGTTCAATTGGTCAGAGCACCGCCCTGTCAAGGCGGAAGCTGCGGGGTTCCAGCCCCGTCAGTACCGGACCTAAGATCCGATGAATCTATTTATTCACCCCCGATTTTTTGTGAAGAGGGGAGAAGAAGTAGGATCTAATTCCCGGAGGGAGATCCTTATTTCTTTTGTCTTTCCTTTTTCGTTTCAGATTTCTTATCAAACAAAAATTTATAATAACTTATTAAAAATAAGATCTTAATTAAATAAAGTATTCTAAATAATAAGATAGTAAACTACTAATAATTTCTCAAGTAGTAAATTAATAAAAAAATGAATACATAAGATAAATAGAAGAATAGATAAGAAGATATTCTACCGCCTCCAACATTTTTTATACCTTCTGCTACAAAAAAAAGAAAAATACCGACTCCATTCGTAATTCCATCAATTACTCGTCTATCAAAAAAATTAGTTAGTGAAGCAAATCCTATCATACCCCTATAATAGGTTGCTGTATAAAAACCATCTATATAACCACGATTATATGACCAATTATATGTCACATTTATAAATTTATCCCAAAACGCTCTCTCCGGCCCCATTTTGACAAATGAGTTGATTAAGTTCAAATTTTGTAAAAATGAATAAACGGGCCTATATAAAAAGGAAGCTACAAAGATTCCTACATAGGATATACTGATGGAAACAATTGCATTTGTAATAAAATCATACCAATCCAGAGAATTCTCTGGATTGGTATGTAAAAGGTTTATAGACGGAGTTAGCCATTTTGATAATAAAGTAAACTCCATTCCTCCTTGATCAAAAGAAATTCCTATATATCCAACACACAAAGTAAATAGAGACAATAAAAAAATCGGCAATAGCATAGTATTGTCCGATTCTTGAGGCGATGGTGGAATATGTTTCTGTCCAAAATGAGTCATTTTAATAAAGGGTATTATCTTATTTTTTAGACTCACATCCTGGGTATATCCTTTTTTTGAAAAAAAAGAAGCCTCTTCATTATTATTAGCATTAATTGCTGATAAAAGAAGCTCTTTATTAAGAACTTTCCGTCCTTTTTTACCCCATATGGATATTAAATAGCATGAGCTATTTTTTTTTGCACTGAAATTTTGAAAATAAACGTTTAAATGTCCCTCAAAAGTAAGTAAATAAATACGAAACATATAAAATGCCGTTAATCCTGCTGTGAAACAAGCTATTATCCCGAAAATGGGTGAATATAACCAACTATCAGTAAGAATTTCCTCTTTTGACCAAAAACAAGCAAGAGGTGGAATAGCACAAAGAGAAAGTGTACCTAACAAAAAAGCAGTGTTTGTAATTGGAACATATTTTTTTAAACCGCCCATAAGAGCCATATTCTGACTTTTATCGGGAGAGTATCCAACAACGCTTTCCATTGAATGAATAATGGAGCCGGAGCCTAAAAATAATAATGCCTTCGAATAGGCATGAGTGATCAAATGAAATAAAGCAGCTCGATAAGACCCCATACCTAAAGCTAACATAATATAACCTAATTGAGACATTGTAGAGTAAGCTAAACCTCTTTTAATGTCTATTTGAGCTAGAGCTAAAGTAGCTCCTAAAAGTACTGTTAGTATACCTATCAAAGAAATTAGATTCATTATGTAAGGTATAACTGTGAAAAGAGGCAGAAGTCGAGCTACAAGAAAAATTCCCGCCGCTACCATAGTAGCAGCATGTATAAGAGCCGAAATAGGAGTGGGTCCCTCCATGGCATCAGGTAACCATATATGCAGTGGAAATTGTGCAGATTTTGCAATCGCACCTAGAAATAATAGTACAGTACACAGAGTCAAAAATAAGGAATTGACCTCATTATTTTCAATCAAGTTATTGACTATTTTAAACAAATCTCGAAATTCGAAACTACCTGTTATCCAATAAAGACCTAAGATTCCTAATAATAAACCAAAATCCCCTACCCGATTAATTACAAATGCTTTTTGACAAGCATTTGCCGCAATTGGTCGCGTGAACCAAAACCCTATTAATAGATAGGAACACATTCCAACTAATTCCCAAAAAATATAAATTTGTATCAAATTGGAACTAGTAACTAATCCCAACATGGAAGTATTGAACAAACTCATATAAGCAAAAAATCTCAAATATCCTTGATCATGATACATATAATTGTCACTATAAAGAAGAACTAAAATTCCAACAGTAGTAATTAATATTGACATAATAGAAGTAAGCGGATCGATAAAGTTACCAAACTCTAAGGAAAAATCATTATTAATAGTCCAAGACCATACATATTGATAGATGGAATGCCCATTTATTTGTTGAATAGAAAGATCGGCGGAAACAAGCATAACTATAGTTAGTAATAAAACACTAAGAAAGGACCACACGCGACGAATCTTTTTTGTTGCCGCGGGAGCAAGAAGAAGTCCTACTCCTATTGATATAGGAACTGGAAGTGGAACAAAAGGTATGATCCATGCATATTGATATGTATCTTCCATAAGAAAATCCAACTTTATTTTATTTTTTCTTTAATGTTTCCGATTCACCAGTTGATATTTCTTTTGTAAGGAGGAATAAACTAATCAAATAAAAAAAAGATATGGTATAGCTCTATTTTAAATTATTAATCATTTTTTTTTCTTTCCAAAATATTTCAACTATTTAAATAAAGAAATTACAGTTGGTCAAATGGTATAATCTAGCTATTATTTAAAAGTGACCATTTAGTTCTTAATTAAATATAAAGTACTTATGAAGATAAAGAATCTGTAATTTTCAAGCATTCCATTATTAGAATTATTTCTATTAATAGAATAAGTAAACATAATAGAATAAGTAAACAAATTGTACCAAAAAGATTATTTGATTATGAATTATGATATGGGTCATAGTATCCATCAATAACGATAAAAAAATAACTCGGTATTTTACTTAGTTTATTTTAAAGAATTCACAAATTCTTATTAAGCGACTTCCCCGTCATTCCAACAAACCAACTTAACTTGTGCTTATAGGAAGCTTTAAGATATTTATTACCTACTATTTGGTATTGAAAGAAAAAATTACTAAAATGTCTTTTCTCGAGGATTTAACAGATTAATGACTAGTCTGATTCAAATTTTGAAATTCAAATTAGATATGATCTCTTGATCAATTTATAGAAAAAATTTTACAGTCTTTTTTTCTTAAATTTGTGAAATTAAGGTAATTACTCTTAAACTTTTCTTTTTTTTGAGATACGAGAAAATTCCAATAAACATTGAAACTAAACTTTTTTATATGTCCAGTTCAATACCTACTAGATTTGGTAAATGATAAGACAATTTATGTCCACAATGAGAATCCTAACAATTAATTAAAATTTTAAAGAAAGTTTGACATTTTCATCGATTCAAAATATTATTTATTTGTCAATAAAATGAATTTTTTAACTTCGAGCGGGGGAAATGAGATAACTGAGAAAAAAGAATCAACAAATGATTATTCTATTTAAGGAGCTTTTGTATTTTTATGCTTGGGTTGATAAAAACCTATCTAGTTCTAATTGCTCCATTCCAGGTTAAGTTAAATGGCCCGAAAGCTCATTCATTGTTCAAACTAACACCCCAAAATCCCACAATACTAATGGTTCTTGATTATTGAAGGTTCCTTCGTTTAATTGACTCCGTACAATCTCGACAATTAAATATGGATGGGCTATTATTCTTTCAAGTAAGCCGCTATGGTGAAATCGGTAGACACGCTGCTCTTAGGAAGCAGTGCTAGAGCATCTCGGTTCGAGTCCGAGTAGCGGCATCTTCTAAAAGAGATACAATAAATCCTATAATGAATTCAATTCATTATTTACATTCCAGTGTTAAAGGGCCTCCTTTTTTAGGATTTTTATGATATTTTCAACTTTAGAACATATATTCACTCACATCTCTTTTTCGGTTGTTTCAATTGTAATTTTGATTTATTTAACGAACGTAGTAGTCGACGAAATAGTCGGACTATCTGGTTCGTCAGAAAAAGGCATGATAGCTACCTTTTTCTGTATAACCGGAGTATTAGTTACTCGTTGGATTTATTCAGGACATTTACCCTTAAGTGATTTATACGAATCATTAATGTTTCTTTCATGGGGTTTTTCCGTTATTCATATGATTCCATATTTTAGGAATCATAAAAATTCTTTAAGTGCAATAACGGCGCCAAGTACTCTTTTTACCCAAGTCTTTGCTACCTCGGGTCTTTTACCCGAACTGAACCAATCCACAATATTAGTACCGGCTCTCCAATCTCAGTGGTTAATGATGCACGTAAGTATGATGGTATTGAGCTATTCAGCTCTTTTATGTGGTTCCTTATTATCAGTAGCTCTTCTAATCATTACATTTCGAAAAAACACAGATTTCTTAGGGAAAAAAGAGCGTTTATTACTTAAACGTTTTTCTTTTAATGAAATCGAATCCGTAAATGAAAAAAGTAACCTTTTACAAAACACTTATTTTCTTTCATTTAGAAATTATCACAGGTATCAATTGATTCAGCAATTGGATCGTTGGAGTTATCGTGTCATTTGTCTAGGGTTTATCTTTTTAACCATAGGTATTCTTTCGGGGGCAGTATGGGCCAATGAGGCCTGGGGATCTTATTGGAATTGGGACCCCAAGGAAACTTGGGCATTTATTACTTGGACCATATTCGCGATTTATTTACATAGTCGAACAAATCCAAATTTTCAAGGCAAGAATTCCGCACTTTTGGCTTCTCTGGGATTTCTTATAATTTGGATATGCTATTTTGGGGTCAATCTATTAGGAATAGGGCTTCATAGTTATGGTTCATTCACATTACCATCGAATTGACGAACCAACCAAATCTAATACATAGGAGTGGCGTATGTACTGAAAGCTTGTGTGAGTTTTTGAGAACCGGTTGAATCACTACTTGAATCAACTGGTTCTCAAAAGCGTCAACCATATCTGATGAAAATTCACTTCATTTTATTTTTTGTTTAAGATAAGGAAAAATAAGTCAAATTTTGTCATTGTCCAATGAACTCTTTTTTTAATCATAACATTAATTATTTATTTTTAGACCTTATTCATGAAAACTATCTCGAAAAATAATTTGAGAGAATAGCTTCTACCTTGTCAACTGATAGTGAGAGAACGAAATCCGGATAAATACCAATACCTATTACAGGTAAAAAGATAGAGATCGAAACAAATAGTTCGCGCGGCCCAAAATCAAAAAAGGAAAAGTTTGGAGCTTGAAATTTTTTGTACCCATAAAACATCTGACGTAACATAGATAATGAATACATAGGAGTTAATATCATTGCAATTGCCATTACAAAAGTAATTAGTATTTTTGGAATTAAAAGATATTTTGGACTGGTAATTATTCCAAAAAAGACTATGAATTCGGCAACAAAACCACTCATTCCCGGCAATGCAAGAGAAGCGATAGAGAAGCTACTGAACATTGTAAATATTTTTGGCATCGGAATTGCTATTCCACCCATTTCTTCGAGATAAACAAGACGTATTCTATCGTAACTCGTTCCTGCCAAGAAAAAAAGTGCAGCCCCAATAAATCCATGAGAAATAATTTGTAAAATGGCTCCATTCAGCCCTGTATCAGTTATAGAGCCAATTGCTATAATTGTAAAACCCATATGAGATACAGAGGAGTAGGCTATTTTCTTTTTTAAATTGTGTTGCCCAAGAGATGTTGAAGCTGCATAGATTATTTGAAGGGTACCTATTATCATCAACCAGGGGGAAAATATAGAATGAGCGCGGGGTAATAATTCCATATTAATCCTAACCAACCCATATGCCCCCATTTTTAATAAGATTCCGGCTAGAAGCATACATGTACTGTAATGTGCTTCTCCATGAGTATCTGGTAACCATGTATGTAGGGGTATAATGGGTGATTTGACAGCATAAGCAATAAGAAATCCAAAATAGAATAAAATTTCCAATCCCAAGGGATAGGATTGATTAGCCAATCTTTCAAAATTTAATGTTGGTTCATTGGAACCATATAAACCCATGCCCAGAACCCCCATTAAGAGAAAAATAGAACCCCCAGCAGTATACAAAATAAACTTTGTAGCTGAGTACAAACGTTTCTTTCCTCCCCACATAGATAGAAGTAGGTAAACAGGAATTAATTCTAACTCCCACATGAGAAAAAATAGTAAAAGATCTCGACAAGAAAATGATCCTATTTGACCGCTGTACATTGCTAACATGAGAAAATAGAACAACCGCGAATCCCGAGTAACTGGCCGAGCCGCTAAAGTAGCTAAAGTAGTAATGAATCCCACCAGTAAAATGGGTCCTATGGAAATTCCATCGATTCCTAGTCGCCAGTGAAAATCAAAAAGATTGATCCACTTGTAATCCTGTTCTAGTTGGATTAATGGATCGTCCAATTGGAAATGATGACAGAATGCATAGGTCGTTAAAAGTAGTTCTAGTATACATATGCAAATAGTATACCACCGAATCATCTTATTTCCTCTATGAGGGAGAAAGAAAATGGAACAGCCCGCGAATATCGGCCAAATAACAATTATTGTTAACCAAGGAAAAAAATTCGTGGTAAAGGCAAGATAGACTTTGACCAGAAAACCCGTGCTCAAAATAATATATTATTTTGAGCACGGGTTTTTGTCGGTAAAGAGAAAGAAAATGTATTCAAGTTGAATTTTATGTACCGTATCAATAAGCTAGACCCATACTGCGCGTTGTCTCATGCCATAAATAAACTCGGACACTCAAGAAATCCGTTGGACAAGCGGATTCGCACCTTTTACAACCTACACAGTCTTCGGTTCTTGGGGCAGATGCAATTTGTTTAGCTTTACATCCGTCCCAAGGTATCATTTCTAATACATCCGTGGGGCAGGCTCGTACACATTGAGTACACCCTATACATGTATCATAAATCTTTACTGAATGTGACATTGGATCTATCTACTTTTTAAACGTGATAAATTTTCGATCTAGTAAAATATGAAATGAATCATCTATTGTAGATACCAGACGAATCAATGATTTAACAAAATGGACTTCAAATCAATCCACTTCTGGATTTGCTTACGATAGAGGTGCAAGGTACTTTGATTTATTACATTTTAATACCCTGGTCATATGTTTCTGTCGTACATACTAATTTAATTCAAATTGTTGAATATTAATTATTTAGCTGATTAACACTATTTATTCAATAAATTCGATTGATTAATACGAGTCGATTTTCTGTTACGATGAATTGACGAAACAATAGCTAGTCCGATAGCCGCTTCAGCAGCGGCAATAGCTATAACAAAAATAGAGAAAATGTCTCCTTTTAATTGACGATTATCAAATAAATCAGAAAATGTTACAAAATTCATATTAACCGCATTCAATATAAGCTCGAGACACATAAGCGCTCGAATCATATTTCGACTTCTGATCAATCCATAAATCCCGATAGAAAATAAAAAGGCACTCACAAAAAGTTCATGTTCAAGCATCATGGATCAACTCCTCATCAATCTGGATTTCTTTTATTTCCATAGGAACAACAACTCAGCTCCAACCTATTTTATTGACTCGAATATAGCAAGTGCAGAATAAAGTAAGATATTGTTAATAAATAGAATGGAACTAAAAGCATTTCTATTGTATAGATGAAAACTACGAAAACGAAATGAAAAAAAAATGTCCTAAGAAAGGAGCTCTTTCTTTTTTGATTGTATTTTGAATTCGAAGCATTTTTTACTGACGCGCCATAGTAATTGCACCTATTAAGGCAACTAAAAGAATTATAGAAATAAATTCAAATGGAAGAAAAAAATCTGTTGATAAATGAATCCCAATTTGTTGACCATTATTTATTAAATCCTGTTCTAAAATTTGGTTTGATCTTGTAGTCCAAATAATTCCGTACCATGATGTATCTGGAATAGTAGTAGTTAGTGAAACAAAAATACTTGTACAAACAAGCGAAGTTACTCCATCTCCCACGGTCCAAAGATGGAAATTTTTATAATATTCTGAGTCATTTATGAACATTACAGCGAATACGATTAAAACATTTATGGCTCCCACATAAATAAGGAGTTGTGCAGCAGCTACAAAATGGGAATTCGATGGAATATAGAATAAGGATATAGAAACAAGAACTAATCCCAATGAAAAGGAAGAATAAATTGGATTGGTAAGTAATACCACTCCGAGACCCCCTAATATAAGAACCGATCCCAAAAATACTAAAAGAAAGTCGTGTATTGGTCCAGTTAAATCCATTCTATGTAAAATAAAAGATAAATTGAGTCAAAATGTTTCATGATTTTATTAACCAGACCAGTAAAAAAGAAGTTACCCTATTCTTTTTATGATATGCTCCTAATTAATGCAATTAAATGCTATCTGGGATGTGTTGGGTGTATGTAGATACATAATCCCATTTATTTACCCGAAAAGGATTATTTCAAAATTATATGTACTATTCTATTTGATTTGATATATTTCGTATCTGGATCGATTTCTTAACTTTTTATAGTTTTTAGAGTTATAGCTTTTGAAATCATCATAGATATATTATTTTTTTTGAATCTAAAGCAAGACATGATCATAAGAAATACCCAATCCATAGCTAGTTAATATTTTGATTTATTTATTCAGCCACATGAAGGAAGCCTCGCTACTTTAGATCAAAACTTAATCGTAGTAATTGGTAATTGTTCGTGAATCCAGAGGTTTATCTTTGTCTTTTTTTATTTGAGTCGAATTAAGAATGGTTCTAACTGCGGAATCCCCAATTACTGACATTGATAACCTACCCAAAGCTATTTGATTATAATTCAATTCGTGACGATCATAAGTAGAAAGTTCATATTCTTCAGTCATTGATAAACAGTTTGTTGGGCAATACTCGACGCAATTACCACAAAATATACAGATTCCGAAATCAATACTATAATTAAGTAATCTTTTCTTTCGAATATGGCTTTCCAATCTCCAATCTACAACAGGTAGATCTATAGGGCATACACGAACACATACTTCACAAGCAATGCATTTATCAAATTCAAAGTGAATTCGTCCGCGGAAACGCTCTGACGTGATCCATTTTTGATAAGGATATTGAATAGTCACAGGTAAACGACTCGTGTGGGATAAGGTAATCATGAAACTTTGACCTATATACCTTGCAGCTCTTACTGTTTGTTGACCATAATTCATGAACCCAGTTATCATAGGGAGCATATCGTCAATTTCTATAAATAATTTGATGTTTCTTTCTCTTGTTTGATAAAAATGCAGAATCTAGAATATATTATCGTATGTCTTTAGAGTGAAAGTAGTTGAGAAGAAGTTGTCAATAATAGATTCCCCAGCGAAATAGGTAAAAGAAATTTCCACCCAAGGTTTAATAGTTGGTCCATTCTCATCCTAGGTAAGGTCCATCTTGTTGTGATAGGAATGAACAAGAACAAATAAGCTTTTGCCAATGTAATAAAAATACCAATTGTCGTTCCAAAGACCCCGACAACTTCATTTTCATTTATTCCGAAAAGGCCAGGAAAAAATATGTATGGAATAGATAGCTTCCAACCTCCCAAGTAAAGAACTGTTACAAATAATGAAGAAACTAGTAAATTTAGATAGGAAGCAACGTAAAATAAACCAAATTTTATCCCTGAATATTCGGTTTGATAACCTGCTACTAATTCTTCCTCTGCTTCTGGTAAATCAAAGGGCAATCTCTCACATTCCGCTAGGGAAGAAATTAGAAAAACCATAAACCCTATAGGTTGACGCCACAGATTCCACCCCAAAAAACCATATTTTGACTGGGCTTCAACTATATCAACTGTACTTGAACTGTTAGATAATCATAGTCGGTGATAACATCACTGCCCTCATCGCTATTGCAGAACCGTACATGAGACTTTAGCCTCATACGGCTCCTCTCGATAGTCATAAATAAATCTAAGGACTGACTCGACCGTTATTATCTCGCTAGATTTGTGGGGTAGATAGAGTAAATATGTATCGGAGAGTCCCAAATTAGACCAATGCAATTCTGTCTGTTATAATAACAAAAAAGCTTCCGAATTGATCTCATCCTTTATAATTTTGAATTTATCTTTGGTCAGTAATAACTTAATCCTTCAATAAAATACTCCTTGTCTCAATCGATATTTCGACGCCCCTTTTGATTAAAAAAAAGAATTCAGTATTTCATTAGTTCATGAATCATGATAAGAAATCTATCTGTATGAGTATAGATAGAGAACCGAAAGAATACAAAAAGATTACTTATTTTAATTTGACTATTGAAATGGTATTCCATTTATTTCGTTACTATTCTTCTTTCTCTGAAACGAGCGCTCTAAAATAAAGGATTACTTCGTTCCTGATAGTCATTTATTTAACGAGTGGATAGGAGCATACTCGGGATCGGGATCATGGGGAAGTACTGCTCGATCATTTCTACCAACTTAAAGCCCCCATTGGTCTTCCTTTTATGCAGAGATACCTATGTTGGGTAACTTTCTCCATTACGAATCCTTTGTGTACCTTGGTGTTCCTAAACATCCAAACTTTTGTTCTAGATCCCCAGTATGATAATACATACAATAGTGAAAATTCCATACAGTTGACCTTTTCTACCCGCTTCAAACCAGGATGTCGAATCAACCAATCTTGGGGTAATTTTGACTGCTTATATTTATTTCAGCTTAACTCTTGTACATAGGGAATGAGAATCAATCTCTTTACTGCAAATTTATAATATAAGCTGTTTTGTTTCACCCATATAACTATCTGGTTTAGTTCATTGCCCCGAATCCTTAATCAAAAAATGACAATTTCGGTGCAATATGCAATAGATTCGCCTTCTTTCCTAAAAAGAAACGGGTGCATGGCCCAACGAATCACACGTAGAGATATTGATAACACACATAGAGTTAATGGTATTTCATAACTAATTGATTGAGCAGCAGCTCGTAGACCACCTAAAAAGGAATATTTATTATTTGACCCATAACCTGACATAAGAAGTCCAATGGGGGCAATGCTGGAAATTGAAATCCATAAAAAAACACCTATATTGAGATCGGCTAGAACAAGGCGATAACCAAAAGGAATTACTGAATAACTTAATAAAATGGATATCACTGCTATAGATGGTCCAATACTGAATAAACGAATATCTCCTCTAGATGGGAGAAGATCTTCTTTGAAAAGAAGTTTGGTCCCATCTGCTACAGCTTGAAGAATTCCTAAAGGGCCCGCGTATTCGGGTCCAATACGTTGTTGTATCCCTGCAGATATTTTCCTTTCTAACCACACAATTACGAGTACCCCTATTATAATTCCCAATACAGGAATAAAAATAGGGACAAGCAACCATATGAGTCCATAGACTTCTTTTAAGGATTCCAATCTGGAAAAAGAATTGATAGCCTCTACTTCTGTCGTATCAATTATCATTTCAACGATCAACTTCTCCCATAATGATATCTATACTACCTAATATCGTCATAATATCGGCCAATTTCATTCTTTTAACTAACTGAGGAAGAATTTGCAAATTGATAAAACCTGGGGGACGAATTTTCCACCTCCAGGGAAAAACATTATGATCGCCTATCAGAAAAATGCCCAATTCCCCCTTTGGGGCTTCCACTCTCACATAAAGTTCTTGTTTCGCCAATTCAAAAGTAGGAGATGGTTTTTTACTAATGAAGCGATATTCAAAATCATTCCATTCGGAATCCCTTTCTCCAGCAAAGCGCCGTACTTCTAAATTCTCATAGGGCCCCCCCGGAATTCCTTCTAGAGCTTGTTGAATAATTTTTATGGATTCCTTCATTTCACCAATTCGCACTAAATAACGAGCTAAGGAATCTCCCTCTTTTTGCCACTGTATTTCCCACTCAAATTCATCATAACACTCATAATTATCCACTTTACGAAGATCCCATTGGATTCCGGAAGCTCGTATCATGGGACCCGATAAACCCCAATTTATTGCTTCCTCTCCACCAATAATGCCCACCCCTTCCACGCGTTCCAAAAAAATAGGATTTCGTGTAATAAGCTTTTGATATTCCGCAAGCCCTGTTAAAAAATAATCGCAGAAATCCAAACATTTATCTATCCAGCCGTAAGGTAAATCAGCAGCAACTCCTCCGATACGGAAATAATTATGCATCATTCGCATACCTGTAGCAGCTTCGAATAGATCATATATCAATTCTCTTTCTCTAAAAATATAGAAGAAAGGGGTCTGCGCACCAATATCCGCCATAAAGGGACCAAGCCATAACAAATGAGAAGCTATACGACTCAGTTCTAGCATAATGACTCTAATATAGCTGGATCTTTTAGGTACTTGAATATTTCCCAAACGCTCTGGTGCATTTACCGTTATTGCCTCTGTAAACATAGTCGCTAAATAATCCCAACGCGTTACATAAGGTAAATATTGGATAATTGTACGGTTTTCTGCAATTTTTTCCATCCCTCGGTGTAAATAACCCAATATAGGTTCGCAGTCAATAACATCTTCGCCATCTAGAGTAATGATGAGTCGAAGAACACCGTGCATTGAGGGGTGCTGAGGCCCCATATTGACTCTCATCAGGTCTTTTCTTGTAGCTGGTATAGTCATATCTTTTTTCTCCGATTCATTATTCCATAAATTGCTGAAAACGAAATGAAGTTCATCAAAATCGAAGTTCTAATAAATTTTATTCAAAATAATAAAATTCCTAATGAATCTTAACTGAAAATGAACTTAATGAGTTTTTAGCTCTTTAATATCTAACTTAACAATTAATTCTTTATAACGTACTCTATTTTTCTTTGACAAATAAGCCAGCAACCTTTGACGTTTTCCCAGGGTTTTTAGTAGACCCATCTGAGATAAATAGTCTTTTTTGTGCAATTCCAAATGTGAAGTAAGCCTACGTATTTTATTGGTGAAACGGAGTACTTGAAATTCGACAGATCCCTTCTTTTTTTCTTTTTCTTCTTGTGAACTAGCAGATATGAATGAATTTTTGACCATAAAAAGAGTGTTTTCCTCTTGTTTCTTTATACAGATATGGGTTTTAGCGATCAGTAAAAATAATGACATTTCTTTTTTTGTATACACAATAATATTAATTTATTTATATAGTACTTTCATTTTAATCATACAATTTGAAATTATATTCGAATATGGACCCATAAGGGGTGGTATAGAACTATGCCACCCCCCGCCCAAAATAGTCTAATTTTTACTTAAGCTAATAAAAATTTTAGGTTATTTAATTAGTATCGTGTAACATAATTTAATTCAATATCAATATAAGTCGTGTGTACATATATCTGTCTTCATATATCATAGCAGATATGACACGTGATATATGATATATATATATATAATTTATCATCAAGGAGTTCTCAATCGTGGATACATATGTATCCTTAACATACTGAAACAGCTACCATTACTGGTATCAAACCAATATCGGTTCATACAAGCTAAATCTTCTAATCGATAAGTTGGCCAAAGAAAGAATTTAAATTTCAAGAATTTAGTTGTATGTGGATCCAATTTCTTTCTATACCCAGATCTATTCTGGAGGTTATTATCATTCAAAAACAATGTATTTCTATCCACACCATTTATAGTCCTTGAATTTAAACAAATTAGAATTCTTAATTCTCTACGGCGTCTAGGAGATAAAAGAGTTTCAGGAACAAGAAAATTATAATGGTTTTGATCTTTATTCAAAGCCACCATTTCATGTCTTGTTCGATTAATTTCCCTTTTACTTTTATGGACCAGTGAACTAGCTATGGTTTGATACATAATAAATTTACCATTCCATTGTGTAGACAAACGAACCGGCTCGAGAAGCAATATTCCTCTTTCTATCAATTCTGAAATACTTAGATCTTTCATTATCATTAGACCCAGATCCGTTTCTTCTCTTCGAATAGAAGATATCAGAATTCTTTTTAGATGGTGCGCACTCGTTTTAAGCATAAAAGAATACTCATAGATACTATCTTCTATTTCTTCATGCAACGAATCATCATCCCATTCAAATTTTTTAATAACAAAATACTGCATAGCTTTGTTGAGTTGGAGTAATGCGGGGTCAGGAATTCTTTTTTTTTTCTGTTTAACTTTTTCTTCTTGAGTTGCATTTTTGAATTCAGTAAATGCTGTTTCTAATAGATGAGAGTCCAGATTCTTTTTAAGCCTTTTTTTGATATTTTTATTTTCATTAAAATCGAAAATTGTATTTTCATTACATTCGAAAATAAGTGATTCGATTGGTATCATCCAAGGTTTAATCCTATAAGCATCATAAAGTAACAATAATTCTGGGAAAAACCAAGTTTGCAGTTTTGATATGGGACGATTTCGCATTTCGTTATTCATTCCCATCCAGTCAAAAAAATATGTTTTTTGTTTTTGCTTGGGCGTCTTGGTTTGGTTATGAATCACACGATAATAAAGATCGTTCTTCAAAATTTGATCAATTAGTTGATCAGAATTCGGGCAAGTTTTCATATTTGTTTTCCAAGTAGTTCTCTTTTTATTACTATTGGTACTAGTATGTCTATTGGGCCAGTCCTCTCTATTAATCTTCTTTTTAAGACAAAAATTAAGAATTCCCCAATCAAAATATTTTCTATACAGATTTTTCTTTTTATCTTCCCACGTATAATCACAAATGTCTATATCTATACCATCCAAAATTTGGGGTTTATCTGTGTTGTATTTATAGAGAGTTGCATGTCCTTCCTTTCCTTCTACTGCTGATGCATAAATAGATAAATTCTTCCTTTCGTCATAATCAATATATTCATGTGATAAAAGATCATACCGGTAGTTTTTTTTTAATTTATTTTTTTTATCTTTATTTTTGAATAAAATTCTTCGATAAACATTATCGGTTGAATCCATATTTTTATCTCTACGAATTTGATTGACTCTATTTAGTCTTTGTGCCAACAATCTTATCTGATCAAATTCATAGCTAAACTGGGACAAATCATGTTGATACTGACCTCTTAACCAATTTTTCCATTTATTCATTCCATCATTTCGAGGTTTCTTATGTCTTGCTTCGGAATGAAATATTCCTTGTCTTTCAACAAAATTGTTTATTCCACCCTTAACAAAATAAGATCCTCCGTGATATTGAAGTAGAGATCTCAAGTAATACTTGTTAATAACTTGGGTTTGGGATAATTTATAAAATACATACGCCTGTGACAAGGAAAATAGGTTACAAAAGTTGTTTGAATAATTTTCATTAATATTCTTGTTAGTATAATAAAAGGTATTTTTGAGAGTAGAAATAAAATTAAAATGAATTGTATTTTTATTTGTTTCATGAATTACTTCTTTATTTGTTTCTTCATTGTAATTGTAGTTATCAATAATTTTTTTTTTGAATTTAAGGAATTTAAAGAAAAGTTCGTCGTTGATCTTTGGAAGAGTGATGAGACATAGAAAGGCCCTTTCAATCAAAAGTTTCAACAAATAGTTCCGTTTACGTATTAATCGGGCACTTCTTCGTTTTAAGATCTGCCAAAAGCTTGTCGGTGATTCTATTCTTTTATCATTACAACTTATCTCGTTTGTCGTAATATTTCTATCGGGTATTAAATTTTTTTTTTTCTTGTCGTTTATTATTATTATTTGTTTGGTTTTATTTCTGATTGTATGTGTACGATTAGACAGATCTTGTATTTTTTTTTTCGTAAGTGAATAATTTCTCCAATCCATACTGTAGTATTCATGAATACCCTGATTCGGGATTTTTGAATTTGTTACACTTTCATTTTCACTTAATTCATATCCTTCTTTCAATCCAACAAATAGAGTTGGGTTAAATTTTACAAGTTGTTGGATTATTCTTTTTCGCAAAATATCTATCCGTTTTTTTGTTTCTTTTGGGATCGTTTTAAATATAAATTTAGAAATTTTTTTTTTACTTTGTATAATTTCTTTTTTAAGTTCTTTGAAAATAGGTTGAAAAAAGTTAGGTCTTTCTAGTGGATGCCCAAAGGGCACATCAGTTTCCAGTCCCCAAACTGTTAAAAAATAAAAATTTGTGTTTTTTCCTTTCTTGTTCGTTATAGGTCTACCACCGATTCGTACATTAGCACCGCGCCAAGGTTTCAGACAGAAAGGAAATACGATTTTTATCTGAATACCCTCTAGTAACCACTCCTTGGGAAAGTCATTTTCTGATAATGCAACGCCATCATAAGTGCATTTAACATGTATTTCTCTCTCCCAACCCCTAAAATCTCCAGACCACTCGGGGCATTGAAATAATAAGATACGGACGAGATTTTTTACTATTATCAATGACGGTAATATAATATATTTTCTAAGAAATGAGTGAGTTATTAACACCAAACTCCGTATTGGCTGATACTCTTCCCATTCTTCCGCTATTTTCATCCGCCTAGCTTCATAGTCTTCTAGTAAATAGGGAGTCAATTGTTGTTCTTCCTTTGATCCTGACTGCCCATAACCCGAATCCCTCATTTTAAATTTTGTGTCTTTTCCCATCCACTGCCAATTTATTTTTCGGAATAGATTATTCAATATTCTGGGTATATCTAAAGACCAAGGAATTTGATTCGTTCTATCCACAAAAAGAGGGGAATGCACATGAATTTGATATATTTTCCAAATAACAGTTTTCCGTCTTTGATTGCGGTTAGATCCCTTAATTAGAGATCGACGAAAATCGGAATTTTTCACATACTGCATTATAACAATCTCTTCAGGGTTTGCGGGAATAGTATTTTCCCTCTTCACAATACTTTCAGTATCTTCATCCTCATACTCATCCTCGCCGGTATCAGTAAATAAAACTATACGTTTGACGTTTCTAAACCGAACGTCGTGAAATGTATCGTACTCCTCTTCCTGTTCGTATTGATTTGTCGTGCATCCCTTGGCCACTAGTTCGTATGGCCATATAGGGACTTTTTTACTAATTTGTTTTATTTTAATGGATTCGTTTTGAATTATTTCATCATTTGTATCAAATGTATCCATTTTTTCTTCAATATTCTCGATAAGTTTATTATACAATTTATTTATCCCCCCTTTTTTTTTGGAAACATCTTTGTTGCTCCTCGAGGTAGAATCTAATTTTTTGATTGTTCCACGATGAGGTCCGTTCAAAAAAGGATCATACCTTTTAGGCAAGCATTTTTTCCCAGTCTTATCATTGGATAATCGAGTCCTTTTTTCAAGTACACCACCCAAATCCAGAGATCCCTTTTTGCCGGTTCTAGCCGCAAGTCGATGGCGAAATTCCTGGATAAGGTTATTCCTTCTTTCTTCATTCGTATGAATCCAATGATTATATAGTTCCTCCCTGGAGAGTTTTTCTGGTGTGCACAAACCCATCTTTCTTTGTATCATTTCACCAAATTTTGACAAACTGGGCGGATATGTAAAAGCGAGTCTTTGTTTTCCATCGCTTTGGCATGTACCAAAAAAGAATTGTGACATTTCCTCTCTTACAGTATCCTCAAGTAGATCATTTTTGATGTATCGCAATGGACGATGCCATTGCTTATAGTCGAAAAATAGATGAACTAGAATTTTTTCAAACCGGCGGCGGGCTTTTGGTTTTTCCTTTCCATTCACTTGGATCTCTTCCGTTTCATCTATTTTCTCCGGATCCCCACTTTCTTCCCAAAAAGGGGAAGGTTCTTCTTCAGTCGATCCTTCTTGTTTCTTTTTAGTCACCTTCGTTTTGTAAGTTGTTTCTATTTCTCTTTCTTTCTCCCCTTCTTCCATTTCTGAGATTTCGTTCGGGACAGTTTCTGAGGTTTCTTCCGGCAAATAGAAAAACTTACGGTATGGGATTCGGCCTAAATAGTGGAGACAGGTAATAAATAGGATAATACTAAAGCCTTGACCCAGCCAATTTACCAAGTCTCTCAATTCAGAAACAAAGTAATTCAATTCTGACAAAAAGTCATTGTTCGATCGAAAAATTCTAATTGAATTAGAATGCTTTTTCCACATCCATCGTAGACGGAATAATCCCAATTCAACCAATTTAATCCAAATAATTTGACCAATTAACCAACCCAAAGCACTACTTAGTAAAAAGATCCCCTTGTTGTTGTTGGTGCATCTAAATATATAAATATTCATCAATCGCGCTAACGTTGCACTTGGTAAAAGTAAATGATTGAACAATGGAACAATTAAATTCTCCAGGAATGTACATTGAATGGTGAGATTCCGCATTGAATTTCTCCTAGGAGATTCATCCCCCACAAAGCTCTTGAATAAATAACTAAAACAAACTGCTATAATTAGGAAAGTGATTGTATGAGGTCTATCCAACGCTATACGGAGAGGAGCATAATAGACCGACATGAAGATCAATAATTGTCCCATAAAAAAGCCAGTTGTTGCCGATACCGCCTTCTCTCTTTCTTCTTCCGCACCCCGAACTCGTAAAAGGACGAGATAACCGGGCCCTTTGGAGAATGTGGTCAGAAATCCATAATAGAGCCCGACCACAACGACCGAATTGCTTACCCTCATGACTACCTTCGGCCACAAGGAGAGGCGAGTGCCCACTAACATACCCACGAACAATGTCTTCAGATCCAACAAATGGAAATTCATTTTTTTCCCCCCTTTGATTTGAAATTAGTTTGATAGCAATATCGCTTATCCTCTGCCTACCTTCGGCCACAAGGAGCGGTGATTGCTAGAAATAAGAAGTGGAATAGAATAA